ATTTGTACCTACTTTTAATTTCCGAGGACATGCAAAAAGTGATAACAGATCTCGTCGTTAATCTTATTTTTAAAAACATATAGATAGGTACTTTATGATTCATTAGTAGGAGAAAAACCTTTATGTTTATGCTAAGAAAGAAAAAGCAAAAAACGGAAGTATACGCTTTAGGCCGACATATATCTCTATCTGCTGACAAAGCAAGAAAAGTAATTGATCAAATTCGCGGACGTTCTTATGAAGAAACACTTATGATACTCGAGCTCATGCCCTATAGAGCGTGTTATCCCATTTTTAAATTGGTTTATTCTGCTGCAGCAAACGCAGCTTACAATATGGGTTCCGACGAGGCTAATTTAGTAATTAGTAAAGCTGAGGTTAATGAAGGCACTACCACGAAGAAATTAAAACCCCGAGCTCGGGGGCGTAGTTATGCGATAAAAAGAACTACCTGTCATATAACCATTGTAGTGAAAGATATATCTTTAGATGAATATAAATATGAAGAAATGTATTCTTTGAAAAACCCTAGATGGAAAAAGACAACTATGGTATATCCTGATGTGTATAGTGGTGAGGTAGTATGGGACAAAAAATAAATCCACTTGGTTTTAGACTTGGTACAACTCAGAGTCATCATTCCCTTTGGTTTGCACAACCCAAAAATTATTCTGAGGGTATACAAGAAGATCAAAAAATAAGAAATTTTATCAAAAATTATGTACAAAAGAATATGAAACTATCCTCTGGTGCCGACGGGATTGCGCGCATAGAGATTCAAAAAAGAATTGACTTGATCCAAGTCGTAATCTTTATGGGATTCCCAAAGTTATTAATCGAAAGTAGACCGCGAGGAATCGAGGAATTACAGATGAATCTAGAAAAAGAATTTCATTATGTGAACCGAAAACTTAACATTGCTATTACAAGAATTACAAAGCCTTATAGAAACCCTAATATTCTTGCAGAATTTATAGCCGGACAATTAAAGAATAGAGTTTCATTTCGAAAAGCAATGAAAAAGGCTATTGAATTAACTGAACAAGCAGATACAAAAGGAATTCAAGTACAAATTTCAGGGCGTATCGACGGAAAAGAAATTGCACGTGTCGAATGGATCAGAGAGGGTAGGGTTCCCCTACAAACCATTCGAGCTCAAATTGATTATTGTTCCTATACAGTTCGGACTATCTATGGGGTATTAGGCATTAAAATTTGGATTTTTATAGACAAGGAGGGGGAATAAAAAAACTTTAATTGTTTTTCCCTTATCTCTATTGATAGAACAAAATCGGGGTAAACTCGTTCATTCGTTTTCTAACCAATCAAACTAATTCTTAATTCTATAGGGTAAAATAAAAATTTGATTGACCTTTTGATATAATTGCTATGCTTAGTGTGTGACTCGTTGGTTTTTGTTAGGGTTAGGTTAGGATTAAAAAAGACCAGCCCGGTAGTCTGTCTGAAAACCAACTCATCACTTCGTATTATCTGAATCTAAAAGAACCAGTCAAGATATACTAAATCGGTCATATCTTTGTAACAACTGAAATTTTTTTGAATAAACTTTCATTCTAAGTTTAAAGCAAAATACAGATATAGAATAGGGCGCGGGTGGAAGGATGAGAGAAAGAGATAAAAAAATACCTATGATATAGAATTCCAATATGTAAGGTCTGTGAGTCATCTCATAAAAGACAGTGTAATAAAGCATCAATACTAATTGATTTATCCATAATGAAATATTAAATGAATCTACGTAATAGAAAAAATCAAGAGCTTCGAGCCAATAAAGACTAAGAGGGTTGACTCAAGAATGAATTCGATTGTGAGCTCCGTTGTAGAATTCTGACCTAATCATTAAGTACGAAGCGGTGGGAACGATGAAACCTGTGAATACAAAAGATTCTATTGAACAACTGAATCTTACTGATTCACTAGTTGGGATGGCGAAATAAACCGGAAATAAATTCATCTATTATAAGAAGTCACGAACAAGTGCTACGACTGAAATGAAGATTGCAAGAGTAAATATTCGCCCGCGAAAACTTTCTCTTTTTTTTATTAGTAAACTTAGATATAAGGACAAAAGAAAATAAAGATTTTTTTTATAAAAAATTTTATAAAAACGTTCTAATATCTATTCAAATGAATTGAAATTTTATTTTGAATACTTTTTATTTTATTCGCGAGGAGCCGGATGAGAAGAAACTCTCACGTCCAGTTCTGTAGTAGAGATGGAATTCCCCGAACCAACCATCAACTATAACCCCAAAAGAACTAGATTCCGTAAACAACATAGAGGAAGAATGAAGGGAATATCTTATCGAGGTAATCATATTTGTTTCGGTAAATATGCTCTTCAAGCACTTGAACCCGCTTGGATCACATCTAGACAAATCGAAGCAGGTCGGCGAGCAATGACACGAAATGCACGCCGCGGCGGAAAAATATGGGTCCGTATATTTCCCGATAAACCAGTTACAGTAAGACCGGCTGAAACACGTATGGGTTCGGGGAAAGGATCCCCTGAATATTGGGTAGCTGTTGTTAAGCCGGGACGAATACTATATGAAATAGGTGGAGTAACCGAAAATATAGCCAGGCGGGCTGTTTTAATAGCAGCATCCAAAATGCCTATCCGAACTCAATTTATTATTTCAGGATAAAAATGTCGAACCGGCAGAACTGGGTCTTGGGATGAAATAAAACCGCAGGTTTCTTTTTTAGCCAAAAAATATTTCTTTTATTTTCTTCATCCTTTGTATTGAAAGAATATACTAAAAATATGATTCAACCTCAGACCCATTTAAATGTAGCGGATAACAGCGGGGCTCGAGAATTGATGTGTATTCGCATTCTAGGGGCTAGTAATCGCCGATATGCTCATATTGGTGACGTTATTGTTGCTGTGATCAAAGAAGCAGTACCAAACATGCCCCTAGAAAAATCTGAAGTAGTCAGGGCTGTCATTGTTCGTACCTGTAAAGAACTTAAACGTGACAGCGGCATGATAATACGATATGATGACAATGCTGCAGTTGTAATTGATCAAGAAGGAAATCCAAAAGGAACTCGCATTTTTGGTGCAATCCCGCGGGAATTGAGACAATTAAATTTTACTAAAATAGTTTCATTAGCTCCCGAGGTATTATAAGCTACTGAGGTATTATAAAATGAGATCGTAATGTCCTTGAGGTATTTTAAATAAATCGATTAAGAATTAGATTAATTAGTAGATTATGTCTCACGCATATATCTTGAAAAATTAATATTCATAAACTAATAAAAACAAGAAAAACATGTTGATTATATCCAATTTTGAGGCACCAATAAATTTAGTTTATCATGGGTAGAGACACTATTGCTGAGATAATAACCTCTATACGAAATGCTGGTATGGATAGAAAACGAGTTGTTCGTATACCATCGACTAATATTACCGAAAATATTGTTAAAATACTTTTCCGAGAAGGTTTTATCGAAAACGTCAGAAAACACCGAGAAAAAAACAAAGATTTTTTGGTTTTAACCCTGCGACATCGAAGGAATAGGAAAAAACCCTATAGAAATTTTTTAAATTTAAAACGGATCAGTCGACCCGGTCTACGAATCTATTCTAACTCTCAACGAATTCCTAGAATTTTAGGTGGGATGGGGATTGTAATTCTTTCTACCTCGAGAGGTATAATGACAGACCGCGAGGCTCGACTAGAAGGAATCGGCGGAGAAATTTTGTGTTATATATGGTAATCCTTTGTAATATCGAAATGTGATCCAAAATCTCTTCCTGTTTGTAAAAAAAAAAGCAAGGGTATGAGTTATCTAACGCCATTTCTCCTCCATTAGTTGAGACTTCAAGGAGGTTTGGCCTGAAATGAAAGAACAAAAATGGATCCATGAAGGTTTAATTACTGAATCGCTTCCCGACGGCATGTTCCGGGTTCGCTTAGATAATCAAGATCTGATTCTAGGTTATGTTTCAGGAAAGATCCGACGTAGTTTTATACGGATACTGCCGGGAGATAAAGTAAAAATTGAAGTAAGTCGTTATGATTCAACCAGAGGACGTATAATTTATCGACTACGAAACAAGGATTCGAAAGATTAGGTGGTTTTTATTCAATCCGAGTCAAGATAAAAAATTTCAAGAAACTTATTTTCTACCAATGAAATAGATTCAGAATTAAGATAAGGAATAACAAATATGAAAATAAGAGCTTCAGTTCGTAAAATTTGTGAAAAATGTCGACTAATCCGCAGGCGGGGACGCATTATAGTAATTTGTTCCAACCCGAGACATAAACAAAGACAAGGATAATAAGACTCACTATCACTATAGTATCACTATACTATACTATAAGGGCTCAATGTACAAATAAAGAATCTTTTTTGGCATGAAATGGATATATCCATAGATTTCTGACTCATATTTATGAGATGATACAATATGGCAAAAGCTATACCGAGAGCTGGTTCACGTAGGAATGTACGGATTGGTTTACGTAAGAGTGCACGTAGAATACCAAAAGGAGTTATTCATGTTCAAGCAAGTTTCAATAATACCATTGTCACGGTTACAGATGTACGGGGCCGGGTGGTTTCCTGGTCCTCGGCCGGTACTTGTGGATTCAAGGGTACGAGAAGAGGGACACCCTTTGCTGCTCAAACTGCAGCAGCAAACGCTATTCGTACAGTCGTCGATCAAGGTATGCAACGAGCAGAAGTCATGATAAAGGGTCCCGGTCTAGGAAGAGACGCAGCATTACGAGCTATTCGTAGGAGTGGGATACTATTAACTTTTGTACGGGATGTAACCCCTATGCCACATAATGGCTGCAGACCGCCGAAAAAAAGACGTGTGTAGAAATGAACAATGAAGAAATTTCAAAAGAAACAAGAGAAATAAATAATTCAATCAAATAAAATAATATTACTATGGTTCGAGAGAAAGTAACAGTATCTACTCGGACACTACAGTGGAAGTGTGTTGAATCAAG